GTTCCTGTAGCTTAAAACAAAGCATAGCACTGAAGATGCTAAGATGGCCACCCCATATGCCCAAGAACAAAAGACTTAGTCCTAACCTTACCGTTAATTTTTACTAAACATATACATGCAAGTATCCGCGCACCAGTGTAAATGCCCTTGACTTCTTGCTAAGATGATAGGAGCTGGTATCAGGCACACACAGCTGTAGCCCAAGACGCCTTGCTTAGCCACACCCCCACGGGTACTCAGCAGTAATTAACCTTAAGCAATAAGTGAAAACTTGACTTAGTTATAGTAACACCTAGGGTTGGTAAATCTTGTGCCAGCCACCGCGGTCACACAAGAAACCCAAATTAACTGTAATCCGGCGTAAAGAGTGGTACCCATGCTATCGTACCAACTAAGATCAAAATGCAACTAAGCTGTCATAAGCCCAAGATGCACCTAAACTCACCTTCAAGACGATCTTAGCACCTATGATCAATTAAACTCCACGAAAGCTAAGGCACAAACTGGGATTAGATACCCCACTATGCTTAGCCCTAAATCTCGATACTTACACCACTGAAGTATCCGCCCGAGAACTACGAGCACAAACGCTTAAAACTCTAAGGACTTGGCGGTGCCCCAAACCCACCTAGAGGAGCCTGTTCTATAACCGATAACCCACGATACACCCGACCGTTCTTTGCCAAAGCAGCCTACATACCGCCGTCGCCAGCTCACCTTTTCTGAAAGCATAACAGTGAGCATAATAGTCCTCAACGCCACTAATAAGACAGGTCAAGGTATAGCCCATAGAGCGGAAGAAATGGGCTACATTTTCTAAAATAGAAAACTCACGGAAGGGGGTATGAAACTGCCCCCAGAAGGCGGATTTAGCAGTAAAGCGGGATAATGACTGCCCTCTTTAAGCTGGCTCTGGGGCACGTACATACCGCCCGTCACCCTCCTCATAAGCTATAACCCCTAATAACTAATACACCTCCCAGCCAAAGATGAGGTAAGTCGTAACAAGGTAAGTGTACCGGAAGGTGCACTTAGCATATCAAGACGTAGCTATAACATGAAAGCATTCAGCTTACACCTGAAAGATATCTGCTACTCACCAGATCGTCTTGAAGCCTAACTCTAGCCCAACCACATTAAACTCAAGTAAAATTAAAAACTCACCACACTATCAAACTAAAACATTCTCCCGACTTAGTATAGGCGATAGAAAAGGACCCCCCCTCCCCCCGGCGCGATAGAGATCAGTACCGTAAGGGAAAGGTGAAATAACAATGAAAACCTAAGCAATATATAGCAAAGATGAACTCTTGTACCTTTTGCATCATGATTTAGCAAGAACAACCAAGCAAAGTGAACTTAAGCTTGCCACCCCGAAACCCAAGCGAGCTACTCACAAACAGCTACCCATGAGCGAACCCGTCTCTGTTGCAAAAGAGTGGGACGATTTGTCAGTAGAGGTGAAAAGCCAACCGAGCTGGGTGATAGCTGGTTGCCTGTGAAATGAATCTGAGTTCTCCCTTGATTATTCTCCAAGGATATTCAATCTAACCATCATGTAGCAAATCAAGAGTAATTTAAAGGGGGTACAGCCCCTTTAAAAAAGAACACAACCTCCACTAGCGGATAATTACCTACTATAACCTACACTGTGGGCCTTTAAGCAGCCATCAATAAAGAGTGCGTCAAAGCTCTACCCTCAAAAATCCAGAAACAAAATGACTCCCTTAACCCCAACAGGCTAATCTATAATAATAGAAGAATCAATGCTAAAATGAGTAACTAGGGAATCCCCTCTCAAGCGCAAGCTTACATCCTCACATTATTAACAAATAGCTGATACAGCAATTCCAACAAGATCAAATATTATTCTTCTTGTTAACCCAACTCAGGAGCGCTTACTAGAAAGATTAAAATCCGTAAAAGGAACTAGGCAAACCCAAGGCCCGACTGTTTACCAAAAACATAGCCTTCAGCCAGACCAAGTATTGAAGGTGATGCCTGCCCAGTGACACTAATGTTTAACGGCCGCGGTATCCTAACCGTGCGAAGGTAGCGCAATCAATTGTCTCATAAATCGAGACTTGTATGAATGGCTAAACGAGGTCTTAACTGTCTCTTACGGATAATCAGTGAAATTGATCTTCCTGTGCAAAAGCAGGAATAAACACATAAGACGAGAAGACCCTGTGGAACTTAAAAATCAGCGACCACCATACATAAACCAAAACCTAACAGGCTCATCACTACCAAAACATTGGCCCGCATTTTTCGGTTGGGGCGACCTTGGAGAAAAACAAACCCTCCAAATATAAGACCACACCTCTTAACTAAGAACAACACCTCAACGTACTAATAGTAACCAGACCCAATACAATTGATTAATGGACCAAGCTACCCCAGGGATAACAGCGCAATCTCCTCCAAGAGCCCATATCGACGAGGAGGTTTACGACCTCGATGTTGGATCAGGACATCCTAGTGGTGCAGCCGCTACTAAGGGTTCGTTTGTTCAACGATTAATAGTCCTACGTGATCTGAGTTCAGACCGGAGCAATCCAGGTCGGTTTCTATCTATGACAGACTTTTCCTAGTACGAAAGGACTGGAAAAGTGGAGCCAATACTATAAGCACGCCCCCCTCCCAAGCAATGAACCAAGCTGAATTACCAAAGGAGCACCCACACAATATCCATCCTAGAAAAGGACCGCTAGCGTGGCAGAGCCCGGTCAAATGCAAAAGGCTTAAGCCCTTTACCCAGAGGTTCAAGTCCTCTCCCTAGCTCACACCAATGACCCAGCCCCTCACTCCAACCTACCTCATCATATCATTATCTTACATTGTCCCCGTCCTAGTCGCCGTCGCCTTTCTAACATTAGTAGAACGCAAAGTCCTAAGCTACATACAAGCTCGCAAGGGCCCAAACATTGTAGGTCCTTTCGGCTTATTACAACCCATTGCAGATGGAATAAAACTATTCATCAAAGAACCCATCCGTCCATCTATTTCCTCTCCATTTCTCTTTATCATAACCCCCATACTAGCCCTCCTCTTGGCACTCACAATCTGAATCCCTCTCCCCCTCCCATTCCCCCTTACTGACCTAAACCTAGGCCTTCTCTTCCTCTTAGCCATGTCTAGTTTAGCGGTTTACTCCATTCTATGATCTGGGTGGGCCTCAAATTCAAAATATGCCCTAATTGGTGCCTTACGAGCAGTAGCCCAAACCATCTCCTATGAAGTAACACTAGCCATCATCCTTCTGTCAGTAATCATCCTAAGCGGAAATTATACCCTAAGCACCCTTGCTATTACCCAAGAACCCCTATACCTCATCTTCTCCTCTTGGCCTCTCATAATAATATGATATATCTCTACACTTGCCGAAACAAATCGTGCTCCATTCGACCTTACAGAAGGAGAATCCGAATTAGTATCAGGTTTCAACGTAGAATACGCTGCAGGACCATTCGCCCTATTTTTCTTGGCCGAGTACGCAAACATTATATTAATAAACACATTAACCACTATCTTATTCCTAAATCCAAGTTCACTTAACCTGTCTCCTGAACTATTTCCAATGATCCTAGCTACAAAAATCCTACTCCTCTCCTCAGGCTTCCTATGAATCCGTGCTTCCTATCCGCGATTCCGCTATGACCAACTCATACACCTTCTTTGAAAAAACTTCCTCCCATTAACCCTAGCACTATGCCTTTGACACACCAGCATACCAATTTGTTATGCAGGTCTCCCACCTATGAGAAAATATGCTCATTAAGGAAATGTGCCTGAACATAAAGGGTCACTATGATAAAGTGAACATAGAGGTACACTAACCCTCTCATTTCCTAAAAACTTAGAAAAGTAGGAATCGAACCTACACAGAAGAGATCAAACCTCTCCATACTTCCTTTATATTATTTCCTAACAACCTAGTAGGGTCAGCTAACAAAGCTATCGGGCCCATACCCCGAAAATGATGGTTCAACTCCTTCCTCTACTAATGAACCCACACACAAAATTAATCTCTATACTGAGCCTGCTCCTAGGAACAACCATTACAATTTCGAGCAATCACTGAATAATGGCCTGGGCCGGCCTAGAAATCAACACCCTCGCTATCATCCCCTTCATCTCAAAATCTCACCACCCTCGAGCCATTGAAGCTGCTATCAAATACTTCCTAGTACAAGCCGTAGCCTCAGCCCTAGTATTATTTTCAAGCATAACCAATGCCTGATCCACAGGACAATGAGATATCACCCAACTGCACCATCCAACATCATGCCTCTTATTAACAACAGCAATTGCAATAAAACTAGGACTAGTACCATTTCACTTCTGGTTTCCAGAAGTACTTCAAGGCTCATCACTAACCACTGCCCTGTTACTATCAACACTGATAAAATTTCCCCCAATCACTATTCTTCTTCTAACCTCACACTCACTTAACCCCACACTACTAACCATCATAGCCATTGCTTCAGCAGCTCTCGGGGGCTGAATAGGCCTAAATCAGACACAAATCCGGAAAATCTTAGCCTTCTCATCCATCTCACACTTGGGCTGAATGACCATCATTACCATCTACAACCCCAAACTCGCCCTACTAACCTTCTACCTCTATACCCTAATAACAACCACCACATTCCTTACCCTAAACACAACCAAATCCCTAAAACTATCAACAATAATGACCTCATGAACAAAAACACCCACACTGAACGCAGCCCTCATGTTAACCCTGCTCTCTCTTGCAGGTCTTCCACCACTCACAGGATTCCTCCCAAAATGACTCATTATCCAAGAGCTCACAAAACAAGAAATAACTATAACAGCTACCATCATGGCTATACTTTCACTACTGGGACTATTCTTCTATCTCCGTCTTGCATACTACTCAACAATTACACTTCCCCCAAACTCTACCAACCATATAAAACAATGACATGTCAATAAACCAGCAAGCACCCCAATTGCCACCCTAACCTCCCTATCAATCCTACTTCTCCCACTCTCCCCAATAATCTTAACAACCATCTAGAAACTTAGGATCGATCCAAACCAAAGGCCTTCAAAGCCTTAAACAAGAGTTAAACTCTCTTAGTTTCTGCTAAGATCCGCAGGATATTAACCCACATCTCCTGAATGCAACTCAGATGCTTTAACTAAGCTAGAATCTTACCCGAACAACTAGACAGATGGGCCTCGATCCCATAATATCCTAGTTAACAGCTAGATGCCCAAACCAACAGGCTTCCGTCTACCAGACCCCGGTACGCTCTTAACATACATCAATGAGCTTGCAACTCAACATGAATTTCACTACAGAGTCGATAAGAAGAGGAATTGAACCTCTGTAAAAAGGACTACAGCCCAACGCCTCAACACTCAGCCATCTTACCTGTGACCCTCATCAATCGATGACTATTCTCAACTAACCACAAAGATATCGGTACCCTATATCTAATCTTCGGCGCATGAGCTGGCATAATCGGAACTGCTCTCAGCCTACTTATTCGTGCAGAACTTGGTCAACCAGGAACCCTCTTAGGAGATGACCAAATCTACAATGTAATCGTCACTGCCCATGCTTTCGTAATAATTTTCTTCATAGTAATACCAATCATAATTGGAGGATTTGGAAACTGACTAGTCCCCCTCATAATCGGCGCGCCCGACATGGCATTCCCACGTATAAATAACATAAGCTTCTGACTACTACCCCCATCCTTCCTTCTCCTACTAGCCTCATCCACAGTAGAGGCAGGAGCAGGAACAGGATGAACTGTCTACCCCCCTTTAGCCGGCAACCTAGCACATGCTGGAGCTTCAGTCGACCTAGCTATCTTCTCCCTCCACCTAGCTGGTGTATCCTCTATCCTAGGGGCTATCAATTTCATCACAACAGCCATCAACATAAAACCTCCAGCCCTCTCACAATACCAAACCCCTCTATTCGTATGATCCGTCCTTATCACTGCCGTCCTACTCTTACTTTCACTTCCAGTTCTAGCTGCAGGAATCACCATACTACTAACAGACCGAAACCTAAACACCACATTTTTCGATCCAGCCGGCGGAGGGGACCCAGTCTTATACCAGCATCTCTTCTGATTCTTTGGCCACCCCGAAGTCTATATCCTAATCCTACCAGGATTTGGAATCATCTCACATGTGGTGGCATACTACGCAGGTAAAAAAGAGCCATTTGGCTATATAGGAATAGTATGGGCCATACTCTCAATTGGATTCCTAGGCTTTATTGTATGAGCTCACCATATATTTACAGTAGGAATAGACGTAGACACCCGAGCATACTTTACATCTGCTACCATGATTATTGCCATTCCAACAGGTATTAAAGTCTTCAGTTGATTAGCCACATTACATGGCGGAACAATCAAATGAGACCCTCCAATACTATGGGCCCTAGGTTTCATCTTCCTATTCACTATCGGAGGATTAACAGGAATTGTCCTGGCAAACTCCTCACTAGACATTGCACTACACGACACATACTATGTAGTTGCCCACTTCCACTATGTCCTATCAATAGGGGCTGTCTTTGCAATCTTAGCGGGATTCACCCACTGATTCCCACTATTCACAGGATATACTCTACATTCCACATGGGCCAAAGCCCACTTTGGAGTCATATTTACAGGTGTAAACCTAACCTTCTTCCCGCAGCACTTCCTAGGCCTAGCTGGTATGCCACGACGATACTCTGATTATCCAGACGCCTACACCCTATGAAATACCATCTCTTCTATCGGCTCACTAATTTCAATAACCGCTGTAATCATACTAATATTCATTATTTGAGAAGCCTTCGCATCAAAACGAAAAGTCCTACAACCAGAACTAACCACCACTAACATTGAATGAATCCACGGCTGCCCACCCCCATATCACACCTTCGAAGAACCAGCCTTCGTCCAAGTACAAGAAAGGAAGGAATCGAACCCTCACACGCTGGTTTCAAGCCAACCGCATCAAACCACTCATGCTTCTTTCTTATGAGGTGTTAGTAAACCAATTACATAGCCTTGTCAAGACTAAATCACAAGTGAAAACCTTGTACACCTCGCATGGCTAATCACTCACAACTCGGATTTCAAGATGCTTCGTCCCCTATTATAGAAGAACTCGTAGAATTCCACGACCACGCCCTAATGGTTGCCCTAGCAATCTGCAGTCTAGTCCTTTACCTTCTAGCACTAATACTAATAGAAAAACTGTCCTCAAACACTGTCGATGCACAAGAAGTAGAACTAATCTGAACAATCCTACCAGCCATCGTTCTCATCTTACTTGCCCTACCATCCTTACAAATCTTATACATAATAGACGAAATCGATGAACCTGACCTAACTTTAAAAGCCATCGGACATCAATGATATTGAACCTATGAGTACACAGACTTTAAAGACCTAACATTTGACTCATACATAATCCCCACAACAGACCTCCCTCTAGGACACTTCCGACTATTAGAAGTTGACCACCGTGTTGTCATTCCCATAGAATCCTCCATTCGCATCATTATCACCGCAGACGACGTCCTTCACTCTTGAGCAATTCCAACCCTAGGAGTAAAAACTGATGCAATCCCAGGACGATTAAACCAAACATCATTCATCACCACTCGACCCGGAATCTTTTACGGTCAATGCTCAGAAATCTGCGGAGCTAACCACAGCTACATACCAATCGTAGTAGAATCAACCCCCCTCACTCACTTTGAGAGCTGATCCTCACTACTATCATCCTAATCATTAAGAAGCTATGTAACAGCACTAGCCTTTTAAGCTAGAGAAAGAGGTCCACCTACTCCTCCTTAATGACATGCCCCAACTCAATCCAAACCCATGATTCTTCATCATGCTAGCATCATGACTGACCTTCTCCCTACTTATCCAACCCAAACTCCTATCATTCACCTCTACCAACCCTCCCTTCAACAAAACCCCTATAACCACTAAAACCTCTCCCTGAACCTGACCATGAACCTAAGCTTCTTCGATCAATTCACAAGCCCCTCCCTCCTAGGAATTCCATTAATCCTACTTTCACTGCTATTCCCCACCTTACTATTCCCGTCACTCGACAACCGATGAATCACCAACCGTCTATCTACCCTCCAGTCATGACTCCTGCACTTAATCACAAAACAACTAATAACTCCACTAAACAAGAAAGGCCATAAATGAGCCCTAATCCTGACATCACTAATAATCCTACTACTCACAATCAATTTATTAGGCTTACTACCTTATACATTCACACCAACTACCCAATTATCAATAAACATAGCATTAGCCTTTCCACTTTGACTTGCAACCCTTCTAACAGGCTTACGAAACCAACCCTCAGCCTCCCTCGGACACCTACTACCCGAAGGAACCCCCACACCCCTAATTCCAGCCCTAATCCTAATTGAAACTACTAGCCTGCTTATTCGACCACTAGCTCTAGGAGTACGACTTACAGCAAACCTCACAGCAGGTCACCTACTCATTCAACTTATCTCCACAGCTACCACCGCTCTCCTACCCATCATACCAACAGTATCCATCCTAACCACATTAATCCTACTCCTACTCACTATTCTAGAGGTAGCAGTAGCCATAATCCAAGCTTATGTCTTTGTCCTCCTATTAAGCCTGTACCTACAAGAAAATATCTAATGGCCCACCAAGCACACTCCTACCACATGGTTGACCCAAGCCCCTGACCCATCTTCGGAGCAGCCGCTGCGCTGCTCACAACCTCAGGACTAATCATATGATTCCACCACAACTCCTCGCAACTCCTAAGCATCGGCCTTCTTTCCATAATCCTCGTCATATTACAATGGTGACGAGACATCGTACGTGAGAGTACATTCCAGGGTCATCACACCCCTACAGTCCAAAAAGGCCTACGATATGGAATAATCCTCTTCATCACATCCGAGGCATTCTTCTTCTTGGGCTTTTTCTGAGCATTCTTCCACTCTAGTTTAGTCCCCACCCCAGAACTAGGTGGACAATGACCTCCAGCAGGAATTAAGCCCCTTAATCCTTTAGAAGTCCCCCTCCTAAACACGGCCATCCTTCTAGCCTCAGGTGTTACTGTAACATGAGCACACCATAGCATCACAGAGAGCAACCGAAAACAAGCAATCCATGCCTTAATATTAACAATTCTTCTAGGATTCTACTTCACAGCACTCCAAGCAATAGAGTACTACGAAGCACCATTCTCAATCGCTGATGGCGTATATGGTTCAACATTCTTCGTCGCTACAGGATTCCACGGACTCCACGTAATCATTGGATCATCATTCTTATCAATCTGTCTCCTACGCCTAATTAAGTTCCACTTCACATCGAACCACCACTTCGGGTTCGAAGCAGCTGCCTGATACTGACACTTCGTAGACGTTATTTGATTGTTCCTCTATATAACCATTTACTGATGAGGATCTTGCTCTTCTAGTATAATAATTACAATTGACTTCCAATCTCTAAAATCTGGTAAAACCCCAGAGAAGAGCAATTAACATAATTACATTCATACTCATTCTCTCCCTCATCCTAAGCATCATCCTAACGACACTAAATTTCTGACTTGCCCAAACCAACCCAGACCCAGAAAAACTATCTCCATACGAGTGTGGGTTTGATCCACTTGGATCTGCTCGACTCCCATTCTCGATCCGATTCTTCCTCAGTAGCAATCCTATTCCTCTTATTCGATCTAGAAATTGCACTCCTACTCCCCCTCCCATGAGCTATTCAACTTCAACACCCAACCACTACCTTAATCTGAACATCCACCCTCATTCTGCTACTCACACTAGGACTAATCTATGAATGAACTCAAGGAGGCCTAGAATGGGCAGAATAAACACAGAAAGTTAGTCTAACCAAGACAGTTGATTTCGACTCAACAAACCATAGCCTAACCCTATGACTTTCTCTATGTCGCTACTTCATCTAAGCTTCTATTCAACTTTCACCTTAACCAGTCTAGGACTAGCCTTCCATCGAACCCACTTAATCTCCGCCCTACTATGCCTGGAAGGTATAATGCTAGCCATGTACATAAGTCTGTCAATCTGACCCATCGAAAACCAAGCAACATCCTTCAATCTGATACCAATATTCATACTTACATTCTCAGCCTGTGAAGCAGGCACAGGCCTAGCCATACTAGTAGCATCTACACGGACTCACGGCTCTGACCACCTACACAACCTAAACCTTCTACAATGTTAAAAATCATCCTCCCAACAATTATACTCTTACCCACAGCCCTTCTATCCCACCAAAAATTCCTATGAATCAACACCACCATGCATAGTCTCCTAATCGCTACCATCAGTCTACAATGACTGTTACCCTCATACTACCCCTACAAAAATTTAACCCAATGAACCGGCATTGATCAAATCTCATCCCCACTGCTAGTACTCTCATGTTGGTTATTACCCCTTATAATTATAGCAAGTCAAAATCACCTTCAACACGAACCTCCAACACGAAAACGAATCTTCATCACAACCCTAGTCACAATCCAACCCTTTATTATTTTAGCCTTCTCCACCACAGAACTAATACTATTTTACATCTCATTTGAAGCAACCCTAATCCCCACCTTAATTCTAATTACACGATGAGGAAACCAACCAGAGCGCCTAAGCGCCGGTATCTACCTACTATTCTACACCCTTATTAGTTCCCTACCACTACTAGTCACAATCCTACACCTACACACACAAACAGGCACCCTCCACCTAATAATACTAAAACTAGTCCACCCCACCCTCACCAACTCCTGAACCGATATCTTTTCAGGCCTCGCCTTACTAATAGCATTCATAGTAAAAGCACCCTTATACGGACTCCACCTATGACTGCCCAAAGCACACGTAGAGGCCCCAATTGCAGGATCAATACTACTCGCCGCACTGCTCCTAAAACTAGGTGGATACGGCATCATACGAATCACTGCCCTACTAGGTCTCCTCTCAAACCACCTACACTATCCATTCCTTACTCTAGCCTTATGAGGGGCCCTAATAACAAGCTCAATTTGCCTGCGCCAAACTGACCTAAAGTCCCTCATCGCTTACTCATCCGTAAGCCACATAGGACTAGTCATCGCTGCTTGTATAATCCAAACCCACTGAGCATTTTCGGGAGCTATGATCCTCATAATCTCCCACGGACTAACTTCCTCAATGCTATTTTGCTTAGCTAATACAAACTACGAACGCACACACAGCCGAATCCTTCTACTAACCCGAGGCCTTCAACCCCTCCTCCCACTTATAGCAACTTGATGACTACTAGCCAACCTTACTAACATAGCCCTGCCCCCAACAACAAACCTAATAGCAGAACTAACCATTATAATCACTCTATTCAACTGATCCTCTTTCACAATCATCCTAACTGGAATTGCAACCCTACTAACCGCCTCATACACATTATTTATCTTACTAACAACCCAACGAGGTACACTACCCACCCACATCACAACCATCCAAAGCTCAAACACACGAGAACACCTCCTAATAGCCCTCCACATCATTCCCATACTGCTCCTAATCTTGAAACCAGAACTCATCGCCGGAATTCCTTCATGCAAGTATAGTTTCAACTCAAACATTAGACTGTGATTCTAAAAATAGAAGTTAAACCCTTCTTACCTGCCGAGGGGAGGTTCAACCAACAAGAGCTGCTAACTCCTGCATCTGAGTCTAAAACCTCAGCCCCCTTACTTTTAAAGGATAACAGTAATCCATTGGTCTTAGGAGCCACTCATCTTGGTGCAACTCCAAGTAAAAGTAATGGAGACCACACTACTCCTTAACACCTCCATACTCCTAACTTTAGCAATCATTCTCACCCCAACACTACTTCCACTCCTATCAAAGACATTCCAAAACTCCCCAACCCACATCACACGTACTGTTAAAACCGCCTTTCTAATTAGTTTAATCCCCATGATGCTCTTCATACATTCAGGCATAGACAGTATTATCTCCCACTGAGAATGAAAATTCATCATAAATTTCAAAATCCCACTCAGCTTCAAAATGGACCAGTACTCCATAATATTCTTTCCTATCGCCCTCTTCGTAACATGATCCATTCTCCAATTTGCAACATGGTATATAGCTTCAGAACCCTACATTACAAAATTCTTCTCCTACCTACTAATATTCCTAATCGCCATACTAACACTAACCATTGCTAACAACATATTCCTCCTATTCATCGGCTGAGAAGGAGTTGGAATCATATCATTTCTACTAATTGGCTGATGACAAGGACGAGCCGAAGCTAACACAGCTGCCCTCCAAGCCGTATTATACAACCGAATCGGAGACATTGGCCTGATCCTAAGCATAGCCTGACTCGCTTCAACTATAAACACCTGAGAACTGCAACAAGCCCTCTCCCCCACCCAAACACCAACCCTCCCCCTCCTAGGTCTAATCCTCGCAGCCACAGGAAAATCAGCCCAATTTGGCCTTCACCCCTGACTACCAGCTGCCATAGAAGGCCCAACCCCAGTGTCAGCCCTACTCCACTCCAGCACTATAGTTGTGGCCGGAATTTTCCTACTCATCCGCACTCATCCTATACTTGCTAGCAATCAAACCGCCCTCACCCTATGCCTATGCCTAGGCGCTCTATCTACACTATTCGCTGCCACTTGTGCTCTTACACAAAACGATATCAAAAAAATCATTGCTTTCTCCACATCCAGCCAACTAGGACTAATGATAGTCACCATCGGACTAAACCTCCCACAACTAGCTTTCTTTCACATCTCAACACATGCATTCTTCAAAGCCATACTATTCCTTTGCTCCGGATCAATTATCCATAACCTCAACGGAGAACAAGACATTCGAAAAATAGGAAACTTACAGAAGATGCTACCCACAACTACCTCCTGTCTAACCATCGGCAACCTCGCTCTAATAGGAACCCCATTTCTAGCAGGATTCTATTCAAAAGACCTCATCATCGAAAACCTAAACACTTCCTATTTAAACACCTGAGCACTACTACTAACACTCCTAGCCACATCATTTACTGCAACTTACACCATACGCATAACCCTGCTAGTCCAAACAGGGTTCACCCGCACACCCTCAATCATCTCAATCAATGAAAACAATCCAACCATCATCAACCCAATCACTCGCCTCGCTCTAGGTAGCATCCTAGCAGGCCTACTCATTACATCCTACATCATCCCTACAAAAACTTCTCCAATAACTATACCTACACTAACAAAAACCGCAACTATCCTCATCACAATCTTAGGTATCACTCTAGCCCTAGAACTCTCAACCATAACCCACACCCTAACCCAACCCAAACAAAATACATACCTAAACTTTTCTTCCACATTAGGTTACTTCAACCTCCTAACACATCGCCTCAGCTCCCTAAACCTTCTAGACAGCGGACAAAAAATCGCCTCACACCTAATCGACCTCTCCTGATATAAAAAAATGGGCCCTGAAGGACTTACCGACCTACAACTCATAGCAACCAAAACCTCAACTACCCTCCACACTGGATTAATCAAAACCTACCTAGGATCCTTCGCCCTCTCTATCTTCATCATCCTCTTATCATATAGACCAAAACACCAAATTAATGGCCCCAAACCTCCGAAAATCCCACCCCCTGCTAAAAATAATCAACAACTCCCTAATTGACCTGCCCACCCCCTCAAACATCTCCGCCTGATGAAACTTCGGATCCCTTCTAGGTATCTGCTTAATAACCCAAATCCTAACCGGCCTATTACTAGCCATACACTACACTGCTGACACAACTTTAGCTTTCTCATCCGTTGCCCATACATGCCGAAACGTGCAGTACGGTTGACTCATCCGAAATCTACATGCAAACGGAGCCTCATTCTTTTTCATCTGCATTTACCTTCATATCGGACGAGGATTCTACTATGGCTCCTACCTTTACAAAGAAACCTGAAACACAGGAATTATCCTTCTACTCACTCTCATAGCAACCGCCTTCGTAGGATATGTCTTACCCTGAGGCCAAATATCATTTTGAGGAGCCACAGTCATTACCAATCTATTCTCAGCCATTCCCTACATCGGCCAAACCCTTGTAGAATGAGCCTGAGGGGGATTTTCAGTAGATAACCCCACACTGACCCGATTCTTTGCCTTACACTTCCTCCTTCCCTTTGCAATTGCAGGACTTACCCTAATTCACCTTACCTTCCTCCACGAGTCAGGCTCAAACAATCCCCTAGGCATCATATCAAACTGTGACAAAATCCCATTCCACCCCTACTTCACTCTGAAAGACATCCTAGGCTTCACACTCATGTTCCTCCCACTAACGTCCCTAGCCCTATTCTCCCCTAACCTATTAGGAGACCCAGAAAACTTCACCCCCGCAAACCCACTAGTTACACCTCCCCATATCAAACCAGAATGATACTTTCTATTTGCATACGCCATCCTACGCTCAATCCCCAATAAGTTAGGTGGAGTGTTAGCCCTGGCCGCCTCCGTACTAATCCTATTCCTATCCCCATTCCTCCATAAGGCCAAACAACGAACAATAACCTTCCGCCCCCTCTCCCAACTCTTATTCTGAATCCTAGTCACTAACCTATTCATCCTAACATGAGTAGGCAGCCAACCAGTAGAACATCCATTCATCATCATTGGCCAACTAGCCTCTATCACCTACTTTACCATCCTCCTAATCCTCTTCCCTGTCATCGGAACCCTAGAAAACAAAATACTTAACTACTAACTCTAATAGTTTACAAAAAACATTGGTCTTGTAAACCAAAGAATGAAGATTACACCTCTTCTTAGAGTTTTACCCTAAACAACTCAGAAAAAAAGGACTCAAACCTCTATCACCAACTCCCAAAGCTGGTATTTTACATTAAACTATTTTCTGCCGCCGCCGGCCGCCAACACCCACAACTCCCTAAACCGCCCGAATTGCCCCACAAGACAGCCCCCGTACAAGTTCTAACACAACAAACAGAGTCAATAGAAGCCCCCACCCAGCTACCAAAAACAACCCCACCCCAGACGAATAGAACATAGCCACACCACTAAAATCTAACCGAACCAAAAACAGACCCCCACTGTCAACAGTAACCACCCCAAGCTTCCAACCCTCTATAAACCCCCCAACAACAATCCCAGCAACAAGCACTAAAATAAACCCTACCCCATACCCTACAACACGCCAATCCCCCCAAGCCTCAGGAAAAGGATCCGCTGCCAAAGAAACAGAATAGACAAATACAACCAATATCCCACCCAAATAAACTATAAATAAAACCAACGCTACAAAAGAAACTCCCAAACTCAATAACCACCCACACCCAACAATGGACCCTAACACCAAACCAAGTACCCCATAGTAAGGCGAAGGATTAGACGCGACTGCCAACCCCCCTAAAACAAAGCACAGCCCAAGAAATAGTACAAAATAAGCCATAGCAATTCCTGCTTGGCTTTTCTCCAAGATCTATGGCTTGAAAAGCCACCGTTAATAGAACTTTAACTACAGGAACCCCCAAAACCCCTTAAAACCTCCCCCCCCTACCCCCCCCATAACTATACTTGACTGAAACCTCTACACTTTCATTTATTTTTGACAGCCTATGTATAGGTGTGCATCCCTCTCCCCTCCACATCTACATCCCATTCAATCTAGGCAAACACATCTAATGCATGAACTCCGTACAGGCTCTCCACGCGGACAAACCCCCTCCTAACCCCGGTCGGAACACAAGTATCCTTTAGCCCAATAGTCCCTAGTACCAATCCTATTCTGCCATCGTACTGATACTCATTAACTTTTTCCTTATACAGTCAACTTACTCCTAGATACGGAAGTGTTACCCCACACAAAATTAACGGTAACAGGACAAACCTCTCCAACATTTCTCGTCGGGCCGGTAGCTATCGAGCTGGGTTATTTATTAATCGGTCAACTCACGTGAAATCAGCAACCCGGTGTATGAAAGACTCAGTGCTACTAGCTTCAGGACCATTCTTTCCCCCTACACCCCTAGCTCATCTTGCTCTTTTGCGCCTCTGGTTCCTATGTCAGGGCCATAACTTGGTTAATCCTTCCTTCTTGCTTTTCACCGATACATCTGGTTGGCTATATATCACCATTCTCCCTCTTAATCGCGACATCCCAAAGTCTTTCCTCTTTTGGTTCCCTTTTTTTTTGGGGCTTCTTCACTCTGCCCTTCCAGTGCACCGAGGTAAATACAATTTATAGACGTGGGCATCTCGTCCACGGCGGCCTGTTTTTTGGCCCTCAGGAATCCCTGAATGAGACGGTTTGCGTATTGGGGGAATCATTTTAACACTGATGCACTTTGTTTTACTTTCAGTTATGATATCCTTACAATTTCTTATTTATGGTGTTATTTAATGAATGCTTGTATGACATAAATTTCCAATCTTGCACTTCCTCTAACTTTTCAAACGATGCCAGTAATTTTCGACTAAATTACTTACAGCATCGTATCACAAATTTTATCATCCATTTTTCACATATCATCACCGCTAAAATTACGTTAATAAATTAAATCATTCTCTCTTTGATCATCGTATCGTATCTATCACCTCTCTTATTTCAACTAAATCAAAAATCATTCTCTCTTTGATCATCGTATCGTATCTATCACCTCTCTTATTTCAACTAAATTACTTTCATTTGTATCTCTAATTTTATCCTTTCTTTTTTCTTCTCTTCATACATTACTCACCACTAAGATTGCATTAATAAATTAAATCATTCTCTCTTTGATCATCGTATCGTATCTATCACCTCTCTTATTTCAACTAAATTACTTTCATTTGTATCTCTAATTTTATCCTTTCTTTTTTCTTCTCTTCATACATTACTCACCACTAAGATTGCATTAATAAATTAAATCATTCTCCCTTTGATCACCGTATCGTATCTATCACCTCTTTTATTTCAACTAAATTACTTTCATTTGTATCTCTAATTTTATCCTTTCTTTTTTCTTCTCTTCATACATTACTCACCTTCCTTACCCAAGCAAACATCCTACCAAACATCTAACCACAATCACCAAAAACCACACCATAACTAAACATGGTATACCCCATCCACACAACTTAAGTTACTAAAGCAATTCACCCAGCAAACAAACAAACAAACAAACAAACAAACAAACAAACAAACAAACAAACAAACAAACAAACAAACAAACAAACAAACAAACAAACTTAAACC